GCTAGCGTAGCTTAATTAAAGCATAACACTGAAGATGTTAAGATGAACCCTAGAAAGTTCCGCGGGCACAAAGGCTTGGTCCTGACTTTACTATCGACTCTAGCTAAATTTACACATGCAAGTATCCGCATCCCCGTGAGAATGCCCTACAGTTCCCTGACCGGGAACAAGGAGCTGGTATCAGGCACGCCACTGCTAGCCCACGACACCTTGCTTAGCCACACCCCCAAGGGAACTCAGCAGTGATAAACATTAAGCCATAAGTGAAAACTTGACTTAGTCAAAGCTAAGAGGGCCGGTAAAACTCGTGCCAGCCACCGCGGTTATACGAGAGGCCCAAGTTGATAGACACCGGCGTAAAGCGTGGTTAAGATTTTTTTTTAAACTAAAGCCGAACACCTTCAGGGCTGTTATACGCACCCGAAGGCAAGAAGATCAATCACGAAAGTGGCTTTACAACCCTGAACCCACGAAAGCTACGACACAAACTGGGATTAGATACCCCACTATGCCTAGCCGTAAACATTGGTAACATAATACATTCATTACCCGCCTGGGAACTACGAGCATCAGCTTGAAACCCAAAGGACTTGGCGGTGCTTTAGATCCACCTAGAGGAGCCTGTTCTGGAACCGATAACCCCCGTTCAACCTCACCTCCCCTTGCTTTCCCCGCCTATATACCGCCGTCGTCAGCTTACCCTGTGAAGGTTAAATAGTAAGCAAAATTGGCACAGCCTAAAACGTCAGGTCGAGGTGTAGCGTATGGGGAGGGAAGAAATGGGCTACATTTCCTACCACAGGAAATACGAACGATGCACTGAAACGTACATCTGAAGGAGGATTTAGCAGTAAGCAGGAAATAGAGCGTCCCGCTGAAATTGGCCCTGAAGCGCGCACACACCGCCCGTCACTCTCCCCAAGCCCACTGACTATAATAACTAAAACCTTAAAATCGCGAAGGGGAGGCAAGTCGTAACATGGTAAGTGTACCGGAAGGTGCACTTGGAAAAATCAGAGCGTAGCTAAGATAGAAAAGCATCTCCCTTACACTGAGAAGTCCCCCGTGCAAATCGGAGCGCCCTGACGCCCAACAGCTAGCCCCTAGAACCAGAAACAACAAATCAACATTTATACCCCTTAATACACTAATATTGTGTTGAACAAACCATTTTTCCCCCTAAGTATGTGCGACAGAAAAGGAACTGTGGAGCAATAGAGAAAGTACCGCAAGGGAACGCTGAAAGAGAAATGAAATAACCCAGTGAAGCCCAAAAAAGCAGAGATATAACCTCGTACCTTTTGCATCATGATTTAGCCAGTGTAACCCAAGCAAAGTGTGCTTTAGTTTGATAACCCGAAACTAAGTGAGCTACTCCAAGACAGCCTATTAATAGGGCAAACCCGTCTCTGTGGCAAAAGAGTGGGAAGAGCTTTGAGTAGAGGTGACAGACCTACCGAACTTAGTTATAGCTGGTTGCCTGGGAATTGGATAGAAGTTCAGCCTCCCGGATTCTCTATTCACCTCAGTATTACCCCTTCTGATACCTTTAAGAAACCGAGAGAGTTAGTCAAAGGGGGTACAGCCCCTTTGAATCAAGATACAACTTTTCCAGGAGGGTAAAGATCATAATTACAGAAGGTAAAATATTTAGGTGGGCCTAAAAGCAGCCATCCCCGTAGAAAGCGTTAAAGCTCAAATATATTACTACCCCTTTATTCGGATCATAAAATCTTATCCCCCTAATTATACCAGGCCGTCCCATGCAAACATGGGAGTGACCCTGCTAATATGAGTAATAAGAGAGCCTACGCCTCTCTCCTTGCACGTGTGTAAATCGGAACGGACACCCCACCGAACCTTAACGGCCCCAATCTAAGAGGGTACTGAACAACAGACCAAACAACCAGAAAAACATTCAATAAAGTAACCGTTAACCCCACACAGGCGTGCCCCTAAGGAAAGACTGAAAGAAAGAGAAGGAACTCGGCAAACACATCAAGCCTCGCCTGTTTACCAAAAACATCGCCTCTTGTAAAACTTTAAAATAAGAGGTCCCGCCTGCCCTGTGACTATAAGTTTAACGGCCGCGGTATTTTGACCGTGCGAAGGTAGCGCAATCACTTGTCTTTTAAATGGAGACCTGTATGAATGGCATAACGAGGGCTTAACTGTCTCCTCTTTCAAGTCAATGAAATTGATCTCCCCGTGCAGAAGCGGGGATAATAACATAAGACGAGAAGACCCTATGAAGCTTTAGATAAGGGGTAGATCATGTTAAACACTCCTTGATAAGGGACAAAACCAAGTGAACCCTACCCTAATGTCTTTGGTTGGGGCGACCGCGGGGAAACAAAAAACCCCCACGTGGAATGGGAGCACTCCCTCCTACAACTAAGAGCTGCTGCTCTAGTTAACAGAATTTCTGACCAATAAGATCCGGCAACGCCGATCAACGGACCGAGTTACTCTAGGGATAACAGCGCAATCCCCTTTTAGAGCCCATATCGACAAGGGGGTTTACGACCTCGATGTTGGATCAGGACATCCTAATGGTGCAGCCGCTATTAAGGGTTCGTTTGTTCAACGATTAAAGTCCTACGTGATCTGAGTTCAGACCGGAGTAATCCAGGTCAGTTTCTATCTATGATATGATCTTTTCTAGTACGAAAGGACCGAGAAGAAGAGGCCCATACCCTAAGTACGCCTCACCCCCACCTAATGAAGACAACTAAAATAGGCAAGAGGGCATGCCCCCCCTGCCGGAGAGAACGGCATGTTAAGGTGGCAGAGCCCGGTAATTGCAAAAGGCCTAAGCCCTTTCCACAGAGGTTCAAGTCCTCTCCTTAACTATGATTTCAGTACTTATTACCCACATCATTAACCCCTTAGCCTTCATCGTGCCCGTCCTCCTGGCTGTTGCCTTTTTAACCCTTCTCGAACGAAAAGTCCTAGGCTACATACAACTGCGTAAGGGTCCTAATATTGTTGGACCTTATGGACTATTACAGCCCATCGCCGACGGCGTAAAACTCTTTATTAAAGAACCTGTTCGTCCCTCAACCGCCTCCCCCCTCCTCTTCCTTCTCGCCCCCATTCTTGCCCTCACATTGGCCCTAACCCTTTGAGCCCCGATGCCCATGCCCTACCCTGTGGTAGACCTTAACCTAGGTATTCTCTTCCTCCTAGCTTTATCAAGTCTGGCCGTTTATTCAATTCTAGGCTCAGGTTGGGCCTCCAATTCAAAGTATGCCCTTATTGGCGCTCTACGGGCCGTAGCTCAAACAATTTCCTATGAAGTTAGTCTAGGACTAATTCTTTTAAACATCATCATTTTCACGGGGGGCTTTACACTACAAACCTTTAATGTAGCCCAAGAAAGCATTTGATTAATCATACCCGCCTGGCCCCTTGCCGCAATGTGATATATCTCCACCCTCGCAGAGACCAACCGTGCCCCCTTTGACCTCACTGAAGGAGAATCGGAGCTAGTCTCGGGCTTTAACGTCGAATACGCAGGGGGCCCTTTTGCCCTATTTTTCTTGGCAGAGTACGCAAATATTTTACTTATAAATACCCTGTCCGCCACACTCTTCTTAGGGGCCTCTCACATCCCAGTTATTCCTGAACTTACTGCCATTAACCTAATAACTAAGGCAGCGCTTCTGTCAGTCGTGTTTCTTTGAGTCCGAGCCTCGTACCCACGATTCCGTTATGACCAACTGATGCACCTAATCTGAAAAAATTTTCTCCCCCTAACTTTGGCCCTAGTCATCTGGCACCTCGCGCTTCCCATTGCATTTGCTGGTCTGCCTCCCCAACTATAGCCCAGGAGTTGTGCCTGAAGCAAAGGGCCACTTTGATAGAGTGAACCATGGGGGTTAAAGTCCCCCCAGCTCCTTAGAAAGAAGGGACTCGAACCCTACCTAAAGAGATCAAAACTCTTAGTGCTTCCACTACACCACTTCCTAGTAAAGTCAGCTAATTAAGCTTTTGGGCCCATACCCCAAACATGTTGGTTAAACTCCTTCCTTTACTAATGAATCCGCACATCTTAGCCGCCCTCCTCTTTGGCTTAGGCCTAGGCACCTCAATCACATTCGCGAGCTCACATTGGCTTTTGGCCTGAATAGGGCTTGAAATAAACACTCTAGCCATTATTCCCCTAATAGCGCAGCACCACCACCCACGAGCAGTAGAAGCAACCACTAAGTATTTTCTTACTCAGGCCACTGCAGCAGCCATGCTCCTTTTTGCCAGCACCACTAACGCCTGACTGACAGGACAATGAGACATTCAACAAATAACCCACCCTCTCCCAGTTACCCTAATTACCCTCGCCTTGGCATTAAAAATTGGCTTAGCACCTGTTCACTCATGACTTCCTGAAGTCCTTCAAGGATTAGACCTTACCACCGGACTCATCCTCTCCACCTGACAAAAACTCGCCCCCTTCGCCCTCCTACTCCAAATTCAACCTGCCAACTCAGCTGTTCTTATTGCTTTTGGCCTAACATCCACCCTTGTGGGCGGCTGAGGCGGGCTAAATCAGACCCAGCTCCGTAAAATTCTTGCTTATTCATCCATTGCCCACCTTGGCTGGATGATTCTTGTTCTACAATTTTCCCCCTCCCTCACACTTCTTACCCTACTAACATATTTTGTGATAACATTCTCAACTTTCCTTGTATTTAAGCTGAATAAGGCAACGAGCATCAACATACTTGCCACCTCCTGGACTAAAGCACCTGCTCTGACAGCCCTCGCCCCCCTCATTCTTCTATCCCTTGGAGGCCTCCCCCCACTCACGGGCTTCATGCCGAAGTGACTCATCCTTCAAGAGCTAACCAAACAAGATCTGGCCCCAACGGCAACCCTTGCCGCAATATCAGCACTCCTTAGCCTCTACTTCTATTTGCGACTCTCCTACGCAATGACTTTAACCATGTTCCCCAACAACCTAGCGGGCACAACCCCCTGACGACTCCAACACTCACAATTTACACTGCCTTTAGCCGTCGGAACTGCCACCACTCTTTTATTACTCCCGCTCACCCCTGCAGTTGTAGCACTATTGACCCCTTAAGAGACTTAGGTTAGCACAAGACCAAGGGCCTTCAAAGCCCTAAGCGAGAGTGAAAATCTCCCAGTCCCTGATAAGACTTGCGGGATATTACCCCACATCTCCTGCATGCAAAACAGACACTTTAATTAAGCTAAAGCCTTCCTAGGTGGGTAGGCCTCGATCCTACAAATTCTTAGTTAACAGCTAAGCGCTCAAGCCAGCGAGCATCCATCTACCCTTTCCCCCGCCTGTCCGGGGACAAAAGGCGGGGGAAAGCCCCGGCAGACGCTAGCCTGCTCCTTAAGATTTGCAATCTAATATGTCAAACACCTCGAGGCTTGGTAAGAAGAGGACTTAAACCTCTGTCAATGGGGCTACAATCCACCGCTTAAGCACTCAGCCATCCTACCTGTGGCCATCACACGTTGATTCTTCTCGACTAATCACAAAGACATCGGCACCCTCTATCTAGTATTTGGTGCTTGGGCCGGAATAGTAGGCACCGCCCTGAGCTTACTTATTCGAGCCGAACTTAGCCAACCCGGCGCACTCCTCGGAGACGATCAGATTTATAACGTAATTGTTACAGCACATGCCTTTGTAATAATTTTCTTTATAGTGATACCAATTATGATCGGAGGGTTTGGAAACTGACTTATCCCACTTATGATTGGGGCCCCCGACATAGCATTCCCTCGAATAAACAACATGAGCTTTTGACTTCTTCCCCCTTCTTTCCTTCTTCTCCTTGCCTCCTCAGGAGTAGAAGCAGGGGCTGGTACCGGGTGAACCGTTTACCCACCACTAGCTGGGAACTTGGCACACGCCGGGGCATCCGTTGATTTAACTATCTTTTCCCTACACCTAGCGGGTGTCTCTTCAATTCTTGGGGCAATCAATTTTATTACAACCATCATTAACATGAAACCCCCAGCTATCTCCCAATATCAGACACCCTTATTCGTGTGGGCTGTGCTGATTACTGCCGTTCTTCTTCTTCTATCCCTCCCCGTGCTTGCCGCAGGCATCACCATGCTTCTCACAGATCGAAACTTAAACACCACCTTTTTTGACCCCGCAGGAGGGGGGGACCCTATTCTTTACCAACACCTGTTCTGGTTTTTTGGACATCCGGAGGTTTATATTCTTATTTTACCCGGCTTTGGTATAATTTCCCACATTGTTGCCTATTACGCAGGTAAAAAAGAGCCTTTCGGCTACATGGGCATGGTCTGAGCTATAATGGCCATCGGCCTATTAGGTTTTATTGTGTGAGCCCACCATATGTTTACAGTTGGAATAGACGTAGACACCCGAGCCTACTTCACATCCGCAACTATAATTATTGCCATCCCCACCGGCGTCAAAGTCTTTAGCTGGCTTGCAACCCTTCATGGGGGCTCTATTAAATGAGAGACCCCCCTTCTATGGGCCCTGGGCTTCATTTTCCTTTTCACAGTAGGGGGACTAACCGGGATTGTCCTAGCCAATTCCTCGCTAGATATCGTCCTTCACGACACCTACTATGTAGTAGCCCACTTCCACTATGTTCTCTCGATGGGCGCAGTATTTGCCATTGTTGCTGCCTTCGTCCACTGGTTCCCCTTGTTTTCAGGTTACACCCTGCATAGTACTTGAACAAAAATTCATTTTGGTATTATGTTTGCAGGTGTAAATCTAACATTCTTTCCCCAACATTTCCTTGGGCTAGCAGGAATGCCTCGACGATATTCGGACTACCCAGACGCATATACTCTTTGAAATACAGTTTCATCCATCGGGTCCCTCATCTCCCTTGTAGCAGTCATTATATTTTTGTTTATTATTTGAGAGGCCTTTGCCGCCAAACGAGAAGTACTTGCAGTCGAATTAACCGCAACTAACGTCGAATGACTACACGGCTGCCCTCCCCCTTACCACACATTTGAAGAGCCTGCATTTGTTCAGGTTCAATCCAACTAACGAGAAAAGGAGGAGTCGAACCCCCATGGGCTGGTTTCAAGCCAGCTACATAACCGCTCTGTCACTTTCTTTATAAGATACTAGTAAAATGGCTATTACACTGCCTTGTCAAGGCAGAATTGTGGGTTAAAGACCCGCGTATCTTGTTTACAAATGGCCCATCCCTCACAACTAGGATTTCAAGATGCAGCTTCACCTGTTATAGAAGAACTTCTTCATTTTCACGACCACGCCCTTATAATTGTGTTCCTAATTAGTACTCTTGTACTTTACATTATTGTGGCGATAGTTTCCACTAAATTAACTAACAAGTACATTTTGGATTCCCAGGAGATCGAGATTATTTGAACGGTACTACCTGCTATTATTCTTATTTTGATTGCCCTCCCCTCCCTTCGCATTCTGTACCTCATAGACGAAATTAATGACCCCCATCTGACAATTAAAGCCATGGGTCACCAGTGGTACTGAAGCTACGAGTATACAGACTATGAAGACCTCGGATTTGACTCGTACATAATCCCGACACAAGACCTTGCCCCAGGCCAATTTCGCCTCTTAGAAGCCGATCACCGAATAGTTATTCCAGTCGAGTCTCCCATCCGAGTACTAGTCTCCGCCGAAGACGTCCTACACTCATGAGCAGTCCCCGCCCTCGGGGTAAAAATAGACGCAGTCCCAGGCCGCCTAAACCAAACAGCCTTCATTGCATCCCGACCCGGAGTCTTCTACGGGCAGTGCTCCGAAATTTGCGGCGCAAACCACAGCTTCATACCCATCGTAGTAGAGGCAGTTCCTCTAGAACACTTTGAAAACTGATCCTCCCTAATACTTGAAGACGCCTCGCTAAGAAGCTAAAACGGGCCTAGCGTTAGCCTTTTAAGCTAAAGACTGGTGACTCCCAACCACCCCTAGCGACATGCCTCAGCTCAACCCCGCACCTTGATTTGCTATTCTAGTATTTACCTGACTAATTTTTTTAGCTATTGTCCCCACAAAAATCCTGGCCCACACCTACCCTAATGAGCCCACATCTCAAAGCACTGAGAAACCTAAAACAGAGCCCTGAACCTGACCATGACACTAAGCTTCTTTGACCAGTTTATAAGCCCCACATTTATAGGAATTCCTCTTATAGCCCTAGCCCTTTCTCTCCCCTGAATTTTATACCCTGCACCCTCTGCTCGATGACTAAATAATCGTCTTCTCGCCCTCCAAGGCTGATTTATTAACCGTTTTACTCAACAACTGCTGCTCCCTCTAAATGTTGGGGGTCACAAATGAGCCGCTCTCTTAGCCTCCTTAATAATTTTCCTAATTACACTTAATATACTTGGCCTCCTCCCCTACACCTTTACACCAACCACTCAATTATCCCTTAATTTAGGGCTAGCAGTACCCCTCTGGCTAGCAACAGTAATTATTGGAATGCGAAATCAACCCACACATGCACTAGGACATCTTTTACCAGAAGGCACCCCCGGGCCCCTAATCCCTGTTCTTATTGTTATCGAAACGATTAGCCTATTTATTCGCCCTCTCGCACTAGGAGTCCGGCTTACAGCAAATCTTACCGCAGGCCACCTTTTAATTCAACTCATTGCCACAGCCGCATTTGTACTGCTACCCCTAATACCTACAGTAGCAATTTTAACTTCAACAGTCCTAGTTCTTCTAACCCTCTTAGAAGTCGCCGTAGCTATAATCCAAGCCTACGTATTTGTTCTTCTCCTAACCCTTTATCTACAAGAAAACGTCTAATGGCACATCAAGCACATGCATATCATATAGTTGACCCCAGCCCTTGACCTCTCACAGGCGCCGTAGGCGCCCTGCTGATAACATCCGGCCTTGCAATCTGATTCCACTTTCATTCGACAACACTTATGAGTCTTGGAATAGCCCTCGTTCTCTTAACAATGTACCAGTGATGACGAGACATTATCCGAGAAGGAACATTTCAAGGACACCACACACCCCCCGTGCAAAAAGGACTTCGGTACGGAATAATCCTTTTTATTACCTCAGAAGTCTTCTTCTTCCTTGGGTTCTTTTGAGCATTCTACCACTCAAGCCTAGCCCCAACCCCTGAACTAGGGGGCTGCTGACCACCCACGGGTATTACCCCTCTTGACCCCTTCGAAGTGCCCCTATTGAATACTGCCGTCCTCCTTGCCTCAGGAGTTACTGTTACCTGAGCCCATCACAGCATTATAGAGGGTGAACGCAAACAGGCTATTCAATCCCTTGCACTAACAATTCTCCTAGGCTTTTACTTCACATTCCTACAAGCCATAGAATATTACGAAGCCCCCTTTACCATCGCAGACGGCGTTTATGGCGCCACATTCTTTGTAGCCACAGGCTTTCATGGACTCCATGTCATTATTGGCTCCACCTTTCTAGCCATCTGCCTGCTCCGCCAAGTTCAATACCATTTTACATCCGAGCACCATTTCGGGTTTGAAGCAGCCGCCTGATATTGACATTTTGTAGACGTTGTCTGACTCTTCCTTTACATCTCCATCTACTGATGAGGTTCCTAGTCTTTCTAGTATCAAGTAAGTATAAGTGACTTCCAATCACCCGGTCTTGGTTAAAGTCCAAGGAAAGATAATGAATCTGATTACAACTATTATTGTTATTACTACTATTTTACCCATTATCCTCGCCCTTGTGTCTTTCTGATTACCTCAAATAACACCTGATCACGAAAAATTGTCCCCCTACGAATGCGGATTTGACCCCCTAGGGTCAGCCCGCCTGCCTTTTTCCCTTCGCTTCTTTCTTGTAGCCATTCTCTTTCTTCTCTTTGACCTAGAAATTGCCCTTCTGCTACCCCTTCCCTGAGGGGACCAACTTGCAACCCCCTTACTAACATTTTTATGGGCCTCCACCGTGCTGGCCCTCCTAACCCTCGGCCTAATTTATGAGTGACTCCAAGGCGGCCTAGAGTGAGCCGAATAGGTAATTAGTCTAAGAAAAACATTTGATTTCGGCTCAAAAACTTGTGGTTAAAGTCCATAATTGCCTAATGACCCCCGTCCACTTTGCTTTTTCATCAGCCTTTATTCTAGGACTAACAGGCCTGGCATTCCACCGCACCCACCTTCTCTCCGCCCTCCTGTGTTTAGAGGGTATAATACTCTCTTTGTTTATTGCTCTCTCCCTCTGGACCTTGCAACTAGACTCCACAAACTTCTCAGCAGCCCCTATGCTCCTCCTGGCATTCTCAGCCTGTGAAGCAAGTGCAGGCCTTGCCCTTCTCGTAGCCACCGCCCGTACCCACGGGACTGATCGACTTCAAAGCCTAAACCTCTTACAATGCTAAAAATTCTCATTCCCACACTTATGCTAGTCCCGACTGCTTGGGGAGCCCCAGCTAAATGACTCTGGCCAACAACTCTTGCCCACAGCCTCATTATTGCCTTAGCTAGCCTATCTTGATTAAAGAATGCATCAGAAACCGGCTGATCCAACTTAGACCTGTATATGGCAACAGACCCCCTATCTACGCCCCTTCTTGTTCTTACCTGCTGGCTTCTACCCCTAATAATTCTCGCAAGCCAGAATCATACGGCCTCAGAGCCACTGAGTCGTCAACGAATATATATTACACTCTTAACATCCCTCCAATTTTTCCTTATTTTGGCCTTCAGTGCTACTGAGGTAATTATGTTTTATGTCATATTTGAAGCTACCCTAATTCCCACCCTAATTATTATTACCCGCTGAGGCAACCAAACAGAACGGCTTAACGCAGGGGTTTATTTCCTATTTTATACCCTGGCAGGGTCACTTCCTCTACTAGTCGCCCTTCTCCTCCTGCAGAATAGCTCTGGCACCCTTTCACTTATTACTCTTCAGTTTTCAGACCCCTATCAACTTACCTCTATTGCAGATAAACTCTGATGAGCCGGGTGTCTTCTAGCATTCTTAGTAAAAATACCCCTGTATGGAGTCCACCTATGACTGCCCAAAGCCCATGTAGAAGCGCCTGTTGCAGGCTCCATAATCCTTGCGGCCGTTCTCCTCAAACTAGGGGGCTACGGAATAATACGAATCGTCATTATACTTGAGCCCCTAACGAAAGATCTGAGCTATCCCTTTATTATTTTTGCATTATGAGGGGTGGTTATGACAGGATCCATTTGCTTACGTCAAACAGACTTAAAGTCCCTTATCGCCTACTCCTCAGTAAGTCATATAGGCCTGGTCGTTGGGGGGATTCTCATTCAAACCCCGTGGGGTTTTTCGGGGGCCCTTATCTTGATGATTGCCCATGGGCTAACATCTTCTGCCCTTTTCTGTTTGGCTAACACAAATTACGAACGCACTCACAGCCGGACAATACTTTTAGCCCGCGGCCTACAAATAGTATTACCCCTAATGATAGCCTGATGGTTTATTGCTAGCCTAGCCAACCTCGCCCTCCCCCCTCTCCCCAATCTTATGGGGGAACTAATAATTGTCACCTCTTTATTCAACTGGTCTTGGTGAACCCTTGCATTAACCGGAGCCGGGATGTTAATTACCGCAAGTTACTCCCTCTACATGTTTCTTATAACCCAACGAGGGCCGATTCCATCACATCTTATTGCCTTAGACCCCTCCCACTCTCGAGAGCACTTACTCATGGCCCTCCACCTACTTCCGCTAGTTCTCCTAATACTTAAGCCTGAACTAATCTGGGGGTGGGCGTACTGTAGATATAGTTTAACAAAAACATTAGATTGTGATTCTAAAAACAGAGGTTAAAACCCCCTTATCCACCGAGAGAGGCTCGCCAGCAACGAAGACTGCTAATCTCCGCGACCTTGGTTGAACCCCAAGGCTCACTCGCCCTCGCTCCTAAAGGATAACAGCTCATCCGTTGGTCTTAGGAACCAAAAACTCTTGGTGCAAATCCAAGTAGCAGCTATGCACCCCACTTCCCTTATAATAACCTCAAGCTTAATTATTATCTTTACACTACTAACATTACCTGTCTTTACTACACTAAGTCCAAAACCCCGAGGACATGACTGGGCCCTTTCCCACGTTAAAACTGCAGTTAAGCTGGCTTTTCTAGTCAGTCTCTTACCCCTTTTTCTCTTTATTAATGAGGGGGCAGAGACAATTGTTACCACCTGAAGCTGAGTCAATACCCTCGTCTTTGATGTTAATATCAGCTTCAAATTTGACCACTATTCAATTATTTTTACCCCCATCGCCCTCTACGTAACCTGATCTATTCTAGAGTTTGCATCCTGGTATATACATGCCGACCCTTTCATGAACCGTTTCTTCAAGTATCTCTTAGTTTTTCTTATTGCTATAATTATTCTAGTTACAGCAAACAACCTCTTTCAACTCTTCATCGGGTGAGAAGGAGTCGGCATCATGTCCTTCCTGCTCATCGGATGGTGGTACGGGCGGGCAGATGCAAACACGGCAGCCCTTCAAGCAGTTGTATATAACCGAGTTGGGGATGTGGGCCTAATTTTTGCCATAGCATGAATAGCCACAAACCTTAACTCCTGGGAAATACAACAGGTGTTTGTAGCCGCCAAAGACTTCGACCTCACTTTCCCTCTTCTTGGACTAATCGTTGCAGCCACAGGAAAGTCTGCCCAATTCGGGCTACATCCGTGGCTCCCCTCTGCTATAGAGGGTCCTACACCGGTATCTGCCCTACTGCATTCAAGCACCATAGTCGTTGCGGGCATTTTCCTCTTAATTCGGATGAGCCCTCTACTAGCAGAGAATTCTACCGCTCTCACCGTCTGTCTTTGCCTTGGCGCCCTCACAACCCTGTTTACAGCCACCTGCGCCTTAACACAAAATGACATCAAGAAAATTGTTGCATTCTCAACATCCAGTCAATTAGGTTTAATAATGGTAACCCTGGGACTTAATCAACCACAACTAGCTTTTCTCCACATTTGCACCCACGCCTTCTTCAAAGCAATACTTTTCCTCTGCTCCGGCTCCATCATCCATAGCCTCAACGATGAACAAGATATTCGCAAAATGGGAGGCATACATCACCTTACCCCTTTTACCTCCTCCTGTCTGACCATCGGAAGCCTTGCCCTAACAGGCACCCCTTTCTTAGCGGGCTTTTTCTCTAAAGATGCTATTATTGAAGCATTAAACACATCCCACCTGAACGCCTGGGCCCTCGTCCTAACTCTTCTAGCCACCTCCTTCACGGCCATTTACAGCCTCCGGGTTGTATATTTTGTATCTATGGGTTATCCCCGCTTTAACGCCCTCTCCCCCATCAATGAGAATAACCCCGCGGTCATCAACCCAATCAAACGACTAGCCTGAGGCAGCATCATTGCGGGCCTTTTAATTACCTCAAACATCGTACCCCTAAAAACACCTGTAATGACGATACCTCCCCTACTTAAACTTGCCGCACTAATTGTTACAATTGGAGGTCTTCTGCTTGCCCTAGAGCTGGCCTCGCTCACAAATAAACAATTTAAACCCACCCCTTATTTGACCCCTCACCATTTTTCCAACATGCTGGGCTTTTTCCCCACAATTATTCATCGATTCTCCCCTAAGCTCAACCTAGTTTTAGGCCAAACAATTGCAAGCCAAATAGTAGACCAAACATGACTAGAAAAAACAGGCCCAAAAGCCATAGCCACCCTTAATACCCCTCTCATCACAACCACGAGCAACACACAACGGGGTATGATTAAAACCTATCTTGCCCTATTCCTTCTAACCCTCGCCCTAGCCACCCTTCTATTTATTAACTAAACAGCCCGCAAAGTCCCACGATTTAGTCCCCGAGTTAATTCTAATACAACAAAAAGTGTTAATAATAGCACTCAAGCACTGATTACCAACATCCCTCCCCCCGTCGAATATATTAAAGCCACCCCTCCAATATCCCCTCGAAAAACAGAAAGCTCATCAAGCTCATCTCCCGGAACCCACGAAAACTCGTACCACTCACCCCAAAATTTACTAGAAATAAGTGCCACACCCAATGCATAAACGGCTGTATATGCCGCGACAGGTCGACTTCCTCAACTCTCCGGATAGGGCTCGGCAGCAAGAGCTGCCGAATACGCAAACACAACCAGCATACCCCCCAAGTAAATTAAAAATAAAACTAAAGACAAGAAAGGACCCCCATAATTAATAAGAACCCCACACCCCATGCCCGCTACCACCACTAAACCTAAAGCGGCAAAGTAAGGAGAAGGGTTGGAAGCTACTGCAACTAACCCCAACACCAACCCTAATAGAAACAAAGACATAATATAGGTCATAATTCCTGCCAGGATTTTAACCAGGACTAATGGCTTGAAAAACCACCGTTGTTATTCAACTACAAAAACCTCTAATGGCAAGCCTCCGAAAAACCCACCCCTTACTAAAAATTGCAAACAACGCACTTGTTGACCTCCCTGCCCCCTCAAATATTTCGGTATGATGGAATTTTGGTTCCCTTCTAGGCCTTTGCTTAATTACCCAAATCCTCACCGGACTCTTCTTAGCCATACATTATACCGCCGATATTGCCACAGCTTTTTCATCTGTTGCTCACATTTGCCGAGATGTAAACTACGGGTGGCTTATCCGTAATATTCATGCCAACGGCGCATCCTTTTTCTTCATCTGCATTTACCTGCACATTGGACGAGGCCTGTACTACGGGTCTTACCTTTACAAAGAAACATGAAATATTGGGGTAGTTCTCCTCCTATTAGTGATAATGACCGCCTTTGTGGGGTATGTTCTCCCCTGGGGACAGATATCATTCTGAGGTGCCACAGTCATTACCAATCTTCTATCTGCAGTACCTTACGTTGGTAGTACCCTTGTTCAATGAATTTGAGGGGGCTTCTCCGTAGATAACGCCACCCTCACACGGTTCTTCGCTTTTCACTTCCTATTCCCCTTCGTAATTGCAGGGGCCACCCTCATCCACCTTCTTTTCCTTCATGAAACGGGCTCAAATAATCCCCTTGGCTTAAACTCCGACGCTGACAAAGTAACATTCCACCCCTATTTCTCCTATAAAGATCTCCTGGGCTTTGCCGTGCTCCTTATTGCTCTAACAGCCCTTGCCCTCTTCTCCCCAAATCTCCTAGGAGACCCGGACAACTTCACTCCAGCAAATCCGCTAGTGACACCGCCCCATATTAAACCTGAGTGATATTTTCTCTTTGCCTACGCAATTCTACGCTCCATTCCGAACAAACTAGGGGGAGTTTTGGCCTTACTGGCCTCAATTCTAGTCCTAATAGTAGTCCCGATTCTTCATACATCAAAACAGCGAGGAATCACATTTCGCCCTCTCTCCCAATTCCTCTTCTGGACTTTAATCGCAGACGTTGCCATCCTCACCTGAATTGGAGGAATGCCCGTTGAACACCCTTTTATCATCATTGGCCAAGTCGCATCTTTCCTATACTTTTTCCTCTTCCTCGTCCTTGTCCCGCTAGCAGGATGGGTAGAGAATAAAGCCCTCGAATGAGCCTGCAGTAGTAGCTCAGCGCCAGAGCGCCGGTCTTGTAAACCGGACGCCGGAGGTTAAAATCCTCCCTACCGCTCAAAGAAAGGAGATTTTAACTCCCACCCCTAACTCCCAAAGCTAGGATTCTAAACTAAACTATTCTTTGCAAGTATTTGCAAGTATTTGCAAGTATTTGCAAGTATTTGCAAGTATTTGCAAGTATTTGCAAGTATTTGCAAGTATTTGCAAGTATTTGCAAGTATTTGCAAGTATTTGCAAGTATTTGCAAGTATTTGCAAGTATTTGCAAGTACTTAATACACGTATGTATTTACACCATACATTTATATTAACCATATAAGGGGTATTCAAGTACATATATGTTTTATCAACATATCTAGGATTACCCCATTCATATATCACCATTATACTAAGGGTTACATAAAGCATCTATAGGTTTATTTAACAATATATTAAATCTTGGACAGGCGACATTTAAGATCTAACAATATACTCATAAGTTAAGTTATACCTTTACCCAACATCTCGTCATACCTCAAAATCTTAATGTAATAAGAGAATCGCATCAGTTGATAGCTTGCCGCCTACGGTTATTGAAGGTGAGGGACAACTATTGTGGGGGTTTCACACAGTGAATTATTCCTGGCATTTGGTTCCTACTTCAGGGCCATTTATTGATATTATTCCTCCCACTTTCATCGACGCTTACATAAGTTAATGGTGGAGTACATACTCCTCGTTACCCCCCAAGCCGGGCGTTCTCTCCATCGCGCTATTGGTTTTTTTTTTCTATTTCCTTTCATCTGGCATTTCAGAGTGCACACGGGAATAACAGACAAGCGTGTACATTTTTCTTGCGGCAGGAGTATAGTATGAATGGTGGAAAGATTTTATACAAAGAACCACATATTAGGATATCATGTGCATAAGTAGTGGTAATTTCTCCTAACTTCCCTAAGAGTGCCCCCTCTGGGTTTTCTTACGGTTTCTTTGCGTAAACCCCCCCCCCCCCTTAACTCCTGAGATAGCTATCAATCCTGAAAACCCCCCGGAAACAGGAAAACCTCTAGAAGTATTTTTGGGGAACCAATTTGTATCTATTTACATTATTAAAATAATGTGCAT